ATTTCCTTAATTGAATTTTGTTTAATTTTGATTAGGGCAAAGTTACTTAAAAACCTCCGCCTTCTTTAAAATATCCCGAACAGTTGCTGTAGGCTGAGCGCCTTTTTCAAGAAAATATAGAATAGCGGGAACATTTAAACTACTTTGATTATTTATCGGATCATAAAACCCCACTTTCCGAAGATCTCTTCCTTCTCTTCGGGATCGAACATCAATTGCAACGATTCGATAGACGGCTCACTGGGATAGATATTAAGTAAATGAACAAGACCCCCCCTAGAAACGTATAGGAAGTTTTCTCCTCGTACGGCTCGAGAAAAAATGATTCGAGGTTTTGTCTATCTATAGAATTCTAATGAATTGTAAAAGGGTTGATAAAATCAATTAGACTAGGATTTAACTCAATTTTTTCTTCGTTCTTGATGAGAAAAAAAGAAAAAAACATTTGTACTCATAACTCAAGTTGGATAATTTTCAAATAGCTCAAAAGAAAATAAAATCTTTAAGCAATTTATTTCATTTATTGAATGGTCTTTAATCCCCCCTTTTTGTCTCGTTTAACATATAAGCATCTAGTTGGATTTTTTACTTTAATTCTCATCCAGTTATTGAGACAATGGAAACGGCCTTTCCTTGTTCCGGGATCCTTTTCTTTGTTTTAAATCAGTGGGTTTAGACATTACTTCGGTGCTTCTTAATCCTTCCAACAAAATGGCAGCAACATACCCCTTTTGTTAGTTCTTTCTATCTAAAGAATCATACGAACGGTTGATTCCCGCGTGATACACTTTGAATCGAAAGAGTTTTATCAATTCCAACCAAATTTCCTTTTAAATTTGAAACTTGACCGAATCGGATCCTTTCAATTTTTATATTAATGATATACTTACGAAGTTGTTCCAATTTATTGATTGGCATTAACCCTAGATCCTTGCCCCTGAAAGCTGAATCAATACTTTCTGCTCGAGCTCCATCATGTACTATATTATAATATTACAACCCAACAAAAAGAGGGGTTCTACAACCGATGTCGGGCCAAGAGCACCTTCATTCCTATATAAAATGGCGGATGTAAGAATAAGAATCCACACCGGATCGTGTCCTTCAAGTCGCACGTTGCTTTCTACCACATCGTTTCAAACGAAGTTTTACCATAACATTTAAATTCCTCTAATTTGGAGCCAGTATGGAATTGATTCAATTATGGAATCATGAATAGTCGTTGGTTGAGTCAGTACATAAACATATAAATCTATACCTTTTTCTTCACTGGTAAAGATTTTTATGAAGAAATCTTAGTAAGACCTCTTTATTGTATGAATGCAACTTTTTTATAAAAAAAAACAAACTAACAGAAATCTAAAAATAACATAATTAATCTAAATAACACGGATAAATAAATTATTTTTATCCCCGTATCTTCAAGCGACTCAATAGGAGAGATTATCCCATCTCCGAATTCTTTGAATACCAAAGATTCAACTGATAAAGAATCATTCATAATTTTTATAATCGAGAAAGTTTCGTCTTTCGACATCATTATGGGAATAAGGTTTTACAGTAAAGACTCCATTCGATCATCATAAAAAAATAAAAATTTATCTTTCTTTATCGAATTGAACCATCAATGATTTAAAACGAATAAATAGATTGAACAAGAAACCCCATTACTCTTTTTATTCTTATTTTATTAATCAGATGAAGCGGTAGGAGTTTTTCGTATCTATCAGATAGATTGAAGAACTGTCACTGTTGTGGATATTCAATATTTAATAATTTAATATTGAAATGCTTAAGAGATTACATTTCTTTTTCACAAAAACCGAAGAGAAGCACTGTTGTCACTGAACGTTGTCACTGAAATAGACAGAAATCTAATAACAATACATATATATATATTTTAGTTAAACCAAGGATTTACTCATTTTATATATGTATTTTTTATTTCTTTTGTTTAATCTGGAATTAAGTAATTGTTCTGCAATCTTGGCATAAAAAAAAATGACTAAATATATTAATTATCTCATCTCAATCGTTACATAGATTTCAAATTATTCATTAGAGCCAAAAACAAAATACCTATAAAGGGTCAAAAAAACATCAGTTACATATAGAACTTGATTCGATATTAATGAGATTCGGGCCGACACAAATATTTAAATGAATATCTTCCGTTTTGGATTAAGACCTATCCACCTCCCCAATTCTCTGGGAATGCTGAATCATAAATTCAAAAAGATCCCGTTTACGGAAAGGGAACTCTCTAGGGACAAAGAGAAACAAGTACAGATTAAGCCCTTGTTCCTAATTTTGCTTTTCCCCTAACCCAACCAAGTCTTAAGAGACTTAATCTCGTTTTAAGAAACTTAATCCCATCAATCCCTTAAGCAGAACGCGTTATTTAGATTATTTAGAAAAGGAACCTTTACTCTGGTAGAATGGATATGTCCTTGACCTGGGACGGAAGGATTCGAACCTCCGAATACCGGGACCAAAACCCGGTGCCTTACCACTTGGCCACGCCCCATTTCGATTTCTATTCGACAATAATAAAGAATAGTGTTAGTATTGGGTTTTGGTCAATTCCAGTCCAAATATCTATAGAAAATCTTTCTAAAATGGATTAGATTCTTGCTAGAATTTTAACATGTGTAGATATAGAATTTAACTTAATTCATTGATCATTAGATAGAATTCAATTAAGATATTCTATGAAAGTATGATAAAAGTATGATTTCTTCTATTCTCCTTTGAGAATTGGGGAATTTTTGATTGGGTGCGTTCAAAGAAAAAGAGGGATTTTTTGTCTACTGCACTTGACTTCATTTTTCCTTATATCAATAACTCAATCAAAATGCAATTATCTCCAAGAACAAAATGTTTGTTATGCTTAATATCTTTAGTTTGATCTGTATCTGTCTTAATTCTGCCCTTTATTCGAGTAGTCTTTTCTTCGGCAAACTGCCCGAGGCCTATGCTTTTTTGAATCCAATCGTAGATCTTATGCCAGTCATACCTTTGTTCTTTTTTCTCTTAGCCTTTGTTTGGCAAGCTGCTGTAAGTTTTCGATGATATTTTTAATACCATTCTAGAAAACTATAAAATTCTAGAAAAGTCATGATTTATGCGAGAAAAAATTATAACAATTAATAAGATCAAATAAGTCTTACAGTATGAACCTTCGATTCAAACATTGAAAGTCTTGGTTGGATATCCGCGATAAATTCAAATCTGGCTTACCCTATATCCCGCATTCTGACCTTTTTCCAATGAAATAAAAAACATTTGAGTTAGGATTCCCCACAAGATAAAATTCAGAGGTATGAAACAAATTTTTGGTAATGAAAGACTTTTCGTATAGCTAAATTTTAATTTCTGAAATTCTTTTCTGTTTTTAGAAAGAACTTCATTTTTTGGTATCAAAATCTTTGATATAAAAAATGGAGGATCTATTCTCTTTTCTCGTTTTTTTCCAAAAAAAATCTTGGAGATTTTATAATGCTTACTCTCAAACTTTTCGTTTACACAGTAGTGATATTCTTTGTTTCTCTCTTTATCTTTGGATTCCTATCTAATGATCCGGGACGTAATCCTGGACGTGAAGAATAAAAAAGGATATTTTTCGTTTTCCTTGCTTTATTTTAAATTTTTTTTAGGGCTGTTTTTTATCTATTCGACACGTTTAACTAAGAAAAAAATAAAAGGATTGGCGAAATTGGAAAGAAAAAGAAAATATCAAACCATCACGAAAAACGGAAAGAGAGGGATTCGAACCCTCGGTACGAATAACTCGTACAACGGATTAGCAATCCGTCGCTTTAGTCCACTCAGCCATCTCTCCCAATTGAAAAAGAGAATTATTATCTTACATTACACATCAAATAAGGATTGAAAAAATCTTTATTTCTCTATCTTTATTTATATTTTATATTATATACCTACAGCTTTTATTAGCAATTCCATTTCGATTAATCGAAGGATTCCACAGAAAAAAAATTGAAAAAAGAGGACTTTTTTTCGTTGATTTTGTTTGAAAGGCCCTTTTTTATTCCTGTGGCCTGGCCTGGTCACTACCTAGCCGGGCCTTTTTTGTTCCAACAAATCCTAACTAAAATATCTGATTTGAAAACAAAAGGGGTTTGCTATTAAAGCAACAACAAAAAGACAAAGGAAGATTTCCATTCTTTTTATATAAAATCAACGTCAACACTGTAATTTTTATGATTCTTTTATGATCCTATCTTTTTTGCGCCTAATTCCCCCGTTCGACAAAAGGACCTTTTTCTATAATAATCGCATTGTAGCGGGTATAGTTTAGTGGTAAAAGTGTGATTCGTTCTAGTAATTTCCTTAAATAGTTAAGGGGTCTTTCGGTTTGATTCATATTCCGATAAAAACTTTATTTCTTAAAAGGGTTTAATCCTTTACCTCTGAATGATAGATTCGAGGAAAAATATAAATTCTCGTGATTTGTATCCAAAGGTCATTTAAAAATTGAAAAAAATAGATTATGAAATTGCGAAACAAAAATTTGGAATTGGAAAAATACTTCCAATTGAATGAGTATGAGTAAAGGATCCATGGATGGCGATAGAGAAAAATGGATTTCCAATCGTAACTAAATCTTCAAAAAATTTTTCTTTGTAAAAAATAAATTGAAGCAAAATAGCATAGCTTTTAAACGATAACTTTAGTTTACTAGAGTTATTGACATATTATTTTAGCCCGGTGGAAACAAAACCTTTTTCCTCAGGATCCTTTTTCAAATAGAAATAGAGAACGAAGTAACTAGAAAGGTTCTCATAATCACCTTCTTCTAGAGGGATCATCTAAAAAGCGAATCATTTTAAATGTATTCAAACAAAAAGCCGACATAGATGTTATGGGTAGAATTTATTTGGAATTTAGTTCAATATAGGAATTTATCCATCTTCCATAAAGGAGCCGAATGAAACCAAAGTTTCATGTTCGGTTTTGAATTAGAGACATTCAAAATCAAA